TTCTGTACCACAAAGAAAAGAACCTGAGATTTTTACCCTTTTCTAAAAAGAAAAAGAAGTGCCTCTATTTAGAGATTTATCTACTTAGATGAATAAATCATACTCTATCTATATTATTAACGAATATGTATTCCAACCTATCTCGAGGTATTTGTATCAATACCTATTCGGTAGATCCTTTTTTTTTTTCTGTGCCAGGAACCAGATTTGAACTGGTGACACGAGGATTTTCAGTCCTCTGCTCTACCAACTGAGCTATCCTGACCTTTTCTTGTGCATCATCCTAGTAGAGTATTTGTATCTATGTCAATTAAAGGGACTAAAAAATCAATAAAGTATTCCAAATTCCAAATTTGGAAATGGGGGGGGGTAGTCCTATGCATTGTGCATGGTTTACTTAATAATACTTAAAAATAGAGTTAATAATCGAAGTTCCTTGCCTATACTATAATAAAAAAGAAATCTATTCAATGAATAGCATAAGATCCATTGAGTTCTCTTCGCACTCCTTTGTGAAAGAGTAGAATGAGAAAGTTAATGAATCTTAAACCGATTGATAAAAAGAAAAAAAGAGGATAAATACTATAGTATAGTTAGAGTTAGGGAATAAAAGAGGGTTTGGGGATAGAGGGACTTGAACCCTCACGACTTATAAAGTCGACGGATTTTCCTTTTACTAGAAATTTCATTGTTGTCAGTATTGACATGTAGAATGGGACTCTCTCTTTATCCTCGTCCGATTAATCCACTTTTTAAAAGATCTCGAAAACTATGAATTGAAGGATTTGATTACTCAATATTCGATTGGAATGGATTCACAATAATTCTAAAAAAATTCTGAATTTTCTATTTCATAATCATTCCTAATTTCATTCTAAAAAAGAATAAAGAACCTATATTATGATATGGGTTCTGTGATTAATCGTTTGCTATGTCAGTATCCATATGTGTGTATTAGATGTATAAACCCCTTACTTTCTCTAATTTAGAGGGAGTTCCACTACCAACACAACGTAATCAACTCGATTCGTTAGAACAGCTTCCATTGAGTCTCTGCACCTATCCTTTTCCTTTGGATTCTAGTTCGAGAACCACTTGTTTTCTCAAAACACGGATTTGGCTCAGGATTGCCCTTTTTTAATTCCAGGGTTTCTCTGAATTTGGAAGTTACCACTTAGCAGGTTTCCATACCAAGGCTCAATACAATCAAGTCCGTAGCGTCTACCGATTTCGCCATATCCCCATTTTCCTTTTCTTTGATTGAGACCTAGATTCCTTGTGTAATTTCATCCATCTCTTAGTTTTTTTTTTTGGAATCGTTGAATTCATTACTCGACGTAGTCTAGCAGTTCGTCTCTATTTGAGAGACCCTGCTTGTTGCAATTCAGAATTGAATTGATTCTATCGTTGATGTATTTGCAATTCAATCCGAATCAATATATCCCAAAGTTTTTCTCTCCCCCACCCTTCTTTTTTAGAGTATTCAAAATCATACTCTAACGCTTGATATTCATTTTTTTTTTCTAATCAGAATTAGCAATTTAATTTGCTATGATTCTATGTTCTCCTTAGTGAAATATTAATCATTAAATTATTAAGAAATAACAAAAAAAAACAAAATATCTCAAAAAATGTCTATAATGATCGAATGAAAATGCCAAGAAATTCGCATTTTCTCTTTATTATATCTTTCATATATATTATTCTTTTCTATGTATTAGATTACTTGTCCGAGCCATATCAAATTGAAAATATCTGAAATCAAATTCAATATAGAAATTGGAATAGATTTTATTCTATTAGAAAAATCAATTTGCGAATTAGAGAAATAAAAAGAAAGTTCAATAAATTCTATAATCCTATTTAAGGATATCCTCTAGTTAAGCATATCAAGCTAACTTGATTTTTATGAAGTTCTAGTATTTTTTTCTAAGTAGAACTTTAAATTTCGAACTAGTTAATAGCTAAGATTAATAATTAAGATCTGACATTTTACAGATTTCCTATACTATACATATTTCTATTTGTTACACTATTTCTGTTATGTAAGCCCACTTAGCTCAGAGGTTAGAGCATCGCATTTGTAATGCGAGGGTCATCGGTTCAAATCCGATAGTCGGCTTTTTTCTATATCGATGTTCCATGAACAAGAATCTCTCTTTTTCTCCGAATTAAATGGAGAATCCAGGATCTATTCTGTGGTTCTACCTTACAATTTTGCTAGATACAAAACAATAAAATAAATAATATATATACAAAAAATCCAGATGTTGATGAAATTCCATTTTTTGTGGTACTTTAGTAGATTTTACTCTGTTTATCCTTTAGTTTAATTCAGTTTTAATTTCGCTGTATTCTTTAATGTAAATACAATGAAATTCATTGTGTAAAATGAAATTTCAATAAAATCAAAAAGGAGTCTTCATGTCCCGTTATCGAGGACCTCGTTTTAAAAAAATACGCCGTCTGGGAGCTTTACCAGGACTCACTAGAAAAACACCTAAATCCGGAAGTAATCTGAAAAAAAAATTCCATTCTGGGAAAAAAGAGCAATATCGTATTCGTCTTCAAGAAAAACAGAAATTGCGTTTTCATTATGGTCTGACAGAACGACAATTACTTAGATATGTACATATCGCTGGAAAAGCAAAAAGGTCAACAGGTCAGGTTTTACTACAATTACTTGAAATGCGTTTGGATAATATCCTTTTTCGATTGGGTATGGCTTCAACCATTCCTGAGGCCCGGCAATTAGTTAACCATAGACATATTTTAGTTAATCGTCGTATAGTCGATATACCAAGTTTTCGTTGCAAACCCCGAGATATTATTACTACGAAGGATAACCAAAGATCAAAATGTCTGGTTCAAAATTCTATTGCTTCATCCGACCCGGGGAAATTGCCAAAGCATTTGACGATTGACACATTGCAATATAAAGGACTAGTTAAAAAAATCCTAGATAGGAAGTGGGTCGGTCTCAAAATAAATGAGTTGTTAGTTGTAGAATATTACTCTCGTAAGACTTGAACTTAATGAAAAAAGGAAAGGTTCATAGAATTTTCTTCCTCTTCCCCTTTCCCCGAACTAAATCGACCTAAGGCCCTTAATTGGTATTTTCCATTCAACTAGCAGAAATGGATTAACCCTAGGATCCTTTTTTTTTTGTTCTTTCCTCTATGTGTCTTTTACATACCACAGTAATTTACTATAGAGAATTTCTATTAAATAAAGGTATTATTGCTGGAATAAACTGTTATTTGATTTGATACATTGTGATCGTTAACGTTGATGAATTAAGAGAAACGGAAAGAGAGGGATTCGAACCCTCGGTAAACAAAAGTCTACATAGCAGTTCCAATGCTACGCCTTGAACCGCTCGGCCATCTCTCCTACATAATCTTATTATGGAAAATAAACTGAGTGAATAGCGAGTTTTCCTATTCCTGCAGTACAGGTACAACCACAACCGCTCGGGGGTTCCTTGGTTCTATTGGAAAAATTCCTTTTCATCTAAGTGGAAGGATCCAGGATTTTTTTACTAGGAATTCCGCTCCCTCGAAAAGTTTTAGTTTGGGTTTTCCCCAAACCAAAGAAAAAGAGAATGGAAGAATTCTTCTTATTCCATAATAAAATAAAGGAACCCTAAAATTCTGTTTGCATAAGGTACGCTACGCCATACAATCGGAATCTAAAAAAGGGTATGAGACAATTAATGACTTTGAAAACGCGAAATAGCTGATGAGAGAAGTTATTGTTGAGAAATAGAAAAGTGGAATGAAATCCAATCTTAGTCAAATATTTCATATCTCTTCTTGTCCAAACAGAAGGAAAAGGACACAATTTGAGCTGAGCGGAAAATCCATACCTCTCTTATCCATTTATAGCATATATATGGATCGATCGATTTATAAGAATCGAATGTGTTTGTTTTTATGGTATTTTGTGAAGGAATGAAAACAATTCTATATAGAATGGGTTGGGAATTATGCCTAGATCCCGTATAAATGGAAATTTCATTGATAAGACCTCCTCAATTGTAGCCAATATTTTATTGCGAATAATTCCGACAACCTCAGGGGAAAAAAGGGCATTTACTTATTATAGAGATGGTGCGATTTGACTCTTTTTTTTTTTAGCCCTACCTACACCTCAGTCTTACGAGAAAGAGAGGGGGTTCGCATAGAGAGAACAAAATTAGTAAAGGAAACCCACGCTTGGAGAAGGTGAGGTGAACTAACAATTCCTTCTGTCGTGTATCCTCGATTGATGCGGCCTCAGATGCTTCAATTGTAGATTTGAGTATTGAGCGAAAGGTTACACCTACAGGATAGGTTCTGTATTACAGGCCAATCCTACTCTACTAGTACCAATAGGCAGCATAGGGGAGAAAAGCACTACACCTAGAAATAGGAATCAACAAGAGAAAAACTTTGTTAGAAATTAGCCCTTTCCTGATCGGTATCAGGGCTGGGAAGAATGGTTGGGATAACAAACAGCCATCAGGTTTGTACTTTGGATACCCCTATAACCATCAAAGATCGTTGAAGTGGCTAATTCCTCTAAATAGGAGGCGTTGAGAACAAAGAAATTCTTGGAGCTATCGTTTTCCTCTAGCATTAATAGAATTCATTGGTGTTAAGAAAAACCTCTTGCGGGAAGGTTGGCTAGAGATTTCTTGGAAAAATACCAGCCCCTTTCGGTCCATAATGAGATGGGACTAATTCTATTTTTATTCTATAGATTATTTCGCTTAGTACTATGTACAGAAGGGAGGAGCCGTATGAGATGAAAACCTCATGTACGGTTTTGGAACGGAGATTTTTTGAATAGAATGAACGACCGTAACGGATGTTGGCTCAATCCGAAGGAAATTATGCGGAAGCTTTGCAGAATTATTATGAAGCTACGCGACTAGAAATTGATCCCTATGATCGAAGTTATATACTCTATAACATAGGCCTTATACACACAAGCAATGGAGAGCATACAAAGGCTTT